ATTTGTAATATTGTAATAATTAAAAAATGAGAATTTCAAGCCCATAGCCACTCAGGGGTTTCCTGTTTCCGGGGGGGTTTACAGGAGTGTTATACATCCCAAGAGTGTGGGGGGGTAGGGGGGGTTTAACGATAAAAAACCCCCGGAGGGGGGGAAACAATAGAATTCTTCGATTAATTTCACATATTTATGCTCTTGAAATTACTTATGCAATTCTTATGTTATGTCCTTTATAATTTCACATATTTACTTATGCAAGGAAATGTACAACCTTGTTAGTTATTACCGTGTGCACTCTGAAATGTAATTGAAAGGAGAACAAAAAAAGATACCAGTAGCTCGATGGAAAGAACGCTCGGCATGGGGGGTGTCCCATCATAGTACTCCACCATTAACTTATGCAAGGTTCAAGGACTTAATGGGGAGTAAATATTTCATTGTTCCTGAAATAGGAACCAGATGCCAGGAATAATTCACTAAGTGAAACCCCCACAATTTTTGTCCCTCATTATCATTAATTATTAGCATTGACTCCATAGGTTGGTGGGCTCTTATTGGGCTTAATATTGTTAAAGCATGTCATGTTGAATACTTGATGTATCTTTTGACCTAGCAATTAATTCTGATTAATAAATTACCTGGGTGACCTTAATAGTTAAGTATTCTTCAATTATGGTTTTAATACTTCTTCGTTTTTATTACCTGAAACTTGGTTAATTCCATTATGGTTGATAATACATATATATGTATTTACACCATAGTAATAATATAATAATATGTTAGACAAAGAATAGTTTAGTACTAGAATCCTAGCTTTGGGAGTTAGGGGCAGGGGTTTGAGTCCCTTTTCTTTGAGCAGCAGGAGGGATTTTAACCCTCGGCCTCCGGTTTACAAGACCGGCGCTCTTAAGGCTGAGCTACTGGTGCAAGCTCATCCAAGGGCTTTGTTTTCTAGTAAAGCAGCCAGTGGCATGAAGCATAGGAAGAGGGAGAAGTAAAGGACGGAGGCGATTTGGCCAATAATAATATAGGGGTGTTCAACAGGCATGCCTCCAATTCATGTGAGGATAATGATGTCGGCAATTAATGTTCAGAACAGAAACTGGGTCACGGGGCGAAATATAACTCCTCGTTGTTTAGAGGTGTGAAGGATTGGTACTACTATGAGGATAAGAATGGATCCAAGCAGTGCGAGTACCCCTCCTAGTTTATTGGGAATGGATCGTAGAATAGCGTATGCGAAGAGGAAGTATCATTCGGGTTTAATATGGGGAGGTGTTACAAGGGGGTTGGCTGGGGTAAAATTATCAGGGTCTCCTAGTAAGTTAGGAGAAAATAGGGCCAGAGAGGAGAGGGCCAATAAGGCGATTGCGAAGCCAAGGAGGTCTTTATATGAAAAGTAAGGGTGAAAGGGAATTTTGTCGGCATCGGAATTTATTCCTAGGGGGTTGTTGGATCCTGTTTCATGAAGAAAAATTAGATGAATTAAGGTGGCGGCGGCAATTACGAAGGGAAATAGAAAGTGAAAGGCGAAGAATCGATTTAGGGTGGCGTTGTCCACGGAGAAGCCTCCTCAGATTCATTGTACTAGATCATTACCAATATAGGGAACGGCCGAGAGGAGGTTTGTAATGACTGTGGCACCTCAAAAGGACATTTGGCCTCATGGTAAGACATAGCCTACGAAAGCGGTTAGCATTACTAGGAGGAGGAGGACAACTCCAATATTTCAGGTCTCTTTATAGAGGTAAGATCCGTAATAAAGGCCTCGGCCAATGTGGAGGTAAATGCAAATGAAAAAAAAGGAGGCTCCGTTAGCGTGAAGGTTGCGAATTAGTCAGCCGTAATTTACGTCTCGGCAGATGTGGGCTACGGATGAGAAGGCTGTGGCGATATCCGAGGTGTAGTGTATGGCAAGAAAAAGACCTGTGAGAATTTGGATAGCCAGGCACATGCCTAGGAGGGATCCAAAGTTTCATCACACAGAAATGTTAGAGGGGGCAGGGAGGTCTACGACTGCGTCGTTTGCGATTTTCAATAGTGGATGGGTTTTACGAAGGCTAGCCATTATAGGTTTTTGTAGTTGAATAACAACGGTGGTTTTTCAAGTCATTAGTTCCGGTTAGAATCCGGGCGAAAATTATGACTTATGTGATGTCTTTATTTCTGTTGGGATTAGTCATGGGTTTGTTGGCTGTGGCTTCTAATCCTTCCCCTTATTTTGCAGCTTTAGGGCTGGTTACAGTTTCGGGGCTGGGTTGTGGGGTTTTGTTTGGGCATGGGGGGTCATTTTTGTCGTTGGTACTATTTTTGATTTATTTGGGTGGCATGCTTGTGGTGTTTGCGTATTGTTCTGCTTTAGCGGCAGAGCCTCATCCGGAAAGCTGGGGGAGCGAGCCTGTGATGCTAACAGTGGTGTGGTATGTTGGTATGGTCTTTCTTGTGTCATCACTTTTTTGAGGGGGGTGGTACGAGTTTTCTTGGACAGCCGTTGATGAAGTAAGTATTTTCGGGGTAGTTCGGGGGGATGCGAGCGGGGTTGCGCTTATATTTTCTGTTGGGGGCTGATTCCTAATTGTTGGTGCTTGGGTTTTGTTGGTAAGCTTATTTGTCGTGCTTGAGTTAACTCGGGGGCTAAATCGGGGGGTGCTTCGAGCGGTTTAAAGGTAAGTGATTATTACGGCAAGGGAAAGTGTACCTAGAAAGATGGTCATGTACGTTTTAATCATGCCTTTTTGGATATTACTTGTTGTAGTTACAAGGGGCTTGTTTATTGCAATTAAGGCTTTGGGTATTGTTTTTTCCATTCATGTTTGGTCGATTGTTTGGGCTGCGATTGCTTGGCCTAGGGCTAGGTTTGTTTGGGGAACAATTCGGTGGATGATGGCTGGAAAGAAGGCTAGCATATTTGAGAAGTGGTGTGTTGGGAGTAGTGGGGTTTGTTTAAATTGTTTGTTTGTTATTGATGCAAGGTCTAGTGCAATAAGGAGGCCGAGGGCTGTAACGAGCAGGGCGGCTAGTTTTAAGTCTGTGGGCATGGTTATTACGGGTGTTTTGAGGGGTAAAATATTAGAGGTAATTACAAGGCCCGCAATAATGCTTCCTCAAGCTAGACGTTTAATGGGATTAATTACTGCTGGATTGTTTTCATTGATGGGAGAGAGGGAGCTAAATCGGGGGTGGCCCATGACTACGAAAAAGACGATTCGAAGGCTGTAAACTGCGGTGAAAGAGGTGGCAATTAATGTAAGGGCGAGGGCTCAGGCGTTTAGGTAGGATGTGTTTAGGGCCTCAATAATGGCGTCTTTAGAAAAGAAGCCTGCTAAGAAGGGGGTGCCCGTTAGAGCTAGGCTCCCGAGAGTAAGACAGGAGGAGGTAAAAGGAGTAAGATGGTGTAGGCCTCCCATTTTTCGGATGTCTTGTTCATCATTTAAGCTGTGAATAATGGAGCCTGAACATAAAAATAGTATAGCTTTAAAAAAGGCATGGGTGCAGATGTGGAGGAAGGCGAGTTGGGGCTGGTTTAGGCCTAGAGTGACTATTATTAGGCCTAGTTGACTTGAGGTAGAAAAAGCAACAATTTTTTTGATGTCATTTTGGGTTAAAGCGCAGGTGGCGGTGAAAAGGGTTGTCAGGGCTCCGAGGCATAAGCAGATGGTGAGAGCAGTGGGGCTAGTTTCTAGCAGGGGGTTAAGGCGGATTAAAAGAAAAATCCCGGCAACGACTATTGTGCTGGAGTGAAGTAGGGCAGAGACCGGAGTAGGCCCCTCCATTGCGGAGGGAAGTCAGGGGTGAAGGCCAAATTGTGCTGATTTACCGGTTGCGGCAAGAATTAGCCCTAGCAAGGGGGGAGTCAGGTCTGTGTTGTGGGTAGTCGAGAAGATTTGTTGGATCTCCCAAGAGTTAACGTTTATTGCTAGTCATGCTATAGCGAAGATTAGTCCGATATCCCCTACTCGATTATAGACAACTGCTTGTAATGCTGCAGTGTTTGCGTCCTGTCGGGAGTATCATCATCCGATGAGCAGAAAGGATATAATTCCGACTCCTTCTCAGCCAATAAACAGCTGAAATATATTGTTAGCAGTGACAAGGGTGATTATGGCGATTAAGAAGATAAGGAGATATTTGAAAAAGCGGTTTATATTAGGGTCTGCATGCATGTATCATGAAGCAAACTCTAAAATTGACCATGTCACGTAAAGAGCTACGGGTGTAAAGATAATTGAGTAGGCATCGAAGAAAAAGCTAATGTTGATGTTGAAGGTTTCTGTGTTTATTCAGGATCAGGTGGAAGTGATAATTTCCGCCCCTTCACTCATAAATAGGGCGAGAGGGAATAGGCTGACGAAAAATGCTATTTTTACAGCGGTTTTTACTTGTTTTAGGGCCCAGTCTTGTTTCAGGGGTTGGGGGTTTATGGTCGTTAGGACGGGGGTTACTAATAACACGAAAATGATAATAAGGCTTGAAGTTATTATTAGTGCGGAGGGGTGCATAGCTGCTACTTGGATTTGCACCAAGAGTTTTTGGTTCCTAAGACCAACGGATGAGCTGTTATCCTTTAGAAGCACTTCGAGTGAGCCTTGGGGTCCAACCAAAGTGACGAAGATTAGCAGTCTTCGTTGCTAGCGAGCATCTCTCGGTGGACAAGAGGGTTTTAACCCCTATTTCTAGAATCACAATCTAATGTTTTGGTTAAACTATGTCTACAGGCGGTTCACCCTCAAGTCAATTCAGGCTTAGCAATAAGCAGGAGGAGGGGAAGGAGGTGGAGGGCAATAAGTAAGTGCTCTCGGGAGTGTGTTGGTTCAACTATTGAGAGGTGGCTGGGGGTTTTGCCTCGTTGAGTTATCAGAAACATGTAAAGGGAGTAGCCTGCTGTAATTAGGGTTCCAAGTCCTGTCAATGCGATGGTTCATCAGGACCAGTTTAAGAGGGCTGTAATGATCATTAATTCTCCTATTAGGTTGGGGAGAGGCGGTAATGCTAGGTTTGCGAGGCTGGAGATAAATCATCAGGTAGCCATGAGGGGAAGAATAGACTGAAGGCTGCGGGCTAAAACGATAGTTCGGCTGTGTATTCGTTCATAGTTTGTGTTTGCAAGACAAAAGAGAGCGGAGGAGGTTAATCCGTGGGCAATTATTAAAATAAGGGCTCCTGTAAAGCCTCAGGGGGTTTGAATTAAAATGCCTCCTACTACTAAGCCTATATGACTGACAGAAGAGTAGGCAATTAGGGATTTTAGGTCAGTTTGTTGAAGGCAGATCGTTCCAGTTATGATAATGCCTCAAAGGGCCAAAATAATGAAAGGGTAGCTTAGTTCTTTGGTTAGGGGGTCGAGGACTATAATTATACGTATTATTCCGTAGCCCCCTAGTTTTAGTAGAACGGCAGCTAGCACTATTGACCCGGCTACTGGGGCTTCTACGTGGGCTTTGGGTAGCCATAAGTGGGCCCCATAAAGAGGCATTTTTACAAGGAAGGCCAGTATGCATCCTGTTCATCAAAATTTGTCTGCGGGGGTATGCAGGTGAAGAGGTTCTGAGAATTGAAGGATGAGGAGGGAGAGGGTGTCTGTGGTGACGTAAAGAAGGGAAAGGGCGACAAGAAGAGGAAGAGAGCCGGCAAGGGTGTAAAATAAAAAGTAGGTGCCGGCATTGAGTCGCTCTGTTTGGTTTCCTCATCGGGTGATGAGAATGAGGGTTGGGATAAGGGTAGCTTCAAATATGATGTAAAATATCATTATTTCTGTAGCTCCGAAAGCTAAGATTAAGAAAATTTGGAGGGAGGTTAAGAGAGAGATGTAAAGTCGTTGTCGGTTTTCGGGTTCGGGGCCTAAATGGTTTTGGCTAGCCAAAATTATTAAGGGGAGGAGTCAGCAAGAGAGGACAAGAAGAGGGGTAGAAAGGGTGTCTGTTGCTAGGTAAAGGTTTGTGGTTGTTCATCCTGTTTCAGAGGTATTTTTGAATCATAATAAGCTTGCTGTTGCAATCAATAAGCTGTGCAGAAGAGCTACGGGTCAGAGCCATTTTTTAGGGGTTGCCCAGATTGTGGGAATTAACATAAGTGTAGGAACGAGAATTTTTAACATTGAAGGAGGTTGAGGGCATGAAGTCGGTCTGAGCCGTGGGTTCGGGCTGTTGCGACTAGGAGGGCTAAGCCTGTGCTAGCTTCACAGGCTGAAAATGCAAGAAGGAGAATTGGGAGGGCTGAAAAATTTATTGAGGAAAGGCTTATTGATCATAAGGAAAGGGCAATAAATAGTGAAAGTATCATACCTTCTAGACATAAGAGTGCGGACAGGAGATGTGCGCGGTGAAAGGCTAATCCGGCTAGTCCAAGCACAAAGGCTGTGGAGAAAGAGAAGTGGATGGGGGTCATAAGACGGTTATGGACTTTAACCATAAACGTTTGAGCCGAAATCAAGTATCTTTCTTAGACTAACCGTCTATTCGGCTCACTCTAGGCCTCCTTGAAGTCATTCATAAATTAGGCCGACTGTTAGGAGGGCTAGAACGGCGGAGGTTCAGAAGAAGGTTAAAAGGGGTGAAGAAAGTTGGCCACCTCAGGGGAGGGGCAGTAAAAGAGCAATTTCTAGGTCAAAAAGAAGAAACAAGATTGCTACCAGGAAAAAGCGTAGGGAGAAGGGAAGGCGGGCAGAGCCTAGAGGGTCAAACCCACATTCGTAGGGAGAGAGCTTTTCGTGGTCTGGGACTATTAGGGGAAGTCAAAAGGCTACAAAGGTTAGGATTAGGGAAAGAGCGATGGGGATAAGGGTAATAATAACAACTAGATTCATTATCTTTCCTTGGATTTTAACCAAGACCTTGTAATTGGAAGTCACTTATACTTACATTGGTACTAGAAAGATTAGGATCCTCATCAGTAGATTGAGATATAGAGGAAAAGCCATACTACATCAACAAAGTGTCAGTATCATGCGGCGGCCTCAAACCCGAAGTGGTGGTTGGATGTGAAGTGGTATTGAACTTGGCGGAGAAGGCAGACGGCCAGGAAGGTTGAGCCAATAATTACATGCAGCCCGTGAAAGCCTGTAGCAACAAAAAAAGTGGATCCGTAAACCCCGTCTGCAATTGTAAAGGGGGCTTCGAAGTATTCTATTCCTTGAAGGAATGTAAAGTAAAAGCCGAGAAGAATTGTTAGTAGAAGGGATTGAATTGCTTGTTTTCGTTGCCCCTCCATAATACTGTGGTGGGCTCATGTGACTGTTACGCCTGAGGCAAGGAGAACGGCAGTATTTAAGAGTGGGACTTCAAAGGGGTCTAAAGTTGTGATGCCTGTCGGGGGTCAGCAGCCTCCAAGTTCGGGCGTGGGGGCAAGACTTGCGTGGTAAAAGGCTCAGAAGAACCCAAGGAAGAAGAAGACTTCAGAGGTAATAAATAGAATTATGCCGTAACGAAGGCCTTTTTGAACGGGCGTGGTGTGGTGTCCTTGAAATGTTCCCTCTCGGATGATGTCGCGTCATCATTGGTACATGGTTAGTAAGAGAAGGGCGGTGCCAATAACTATTAAGGTGGTTGTGCTATAGTGGAATCAAATTGCTAAGCCGGATGTTATCAACAGAGCGGCAGCGGCGCCTGTTAGGGGCCAAGGGCTAGGGTCAACCATGTGGAATGCATGTGCTTGATGGGTCATTAGACGTTTTCTTGTAGGTAGAGGCTTAAGAGAAGAACAAAGACGTATGCTTGAATTATTGCGACGGCAATCTCTAACAGGGTTAGTAAAAATAGAAGGGCTGTTGTTAGGATGGCGACAGCTGGCATTAAGGGTAAGAGAAGGTATGCTGCTGTAGCGATGAGTTGCATTATTAGGTGGCCTGCAGTTAAATTTGCGGTTAATCGGACACCTAGGGCTAAGGGACGAATAAAAAGGCTTAGGGTCTCGATGATAATAAGAACAGGGATAAGGGGGGTAGGGGTGCCTTCTGGTAGAAGGTGGGCAAGGGCAATTGCAGGCTGATTTCGTAGGCCAATAATAACGGTTGCTAATCACAGGGGTACGGCGAGTCCTATATTTATTGATAGCTGAGTTGTTGGTGTAAAGGTGTATGGGAGAAGTCCGAGCATATTAAGAGAAATAAGGAAAACTATTAGAGATGTAAAAATAAGAGCTCATTTGTGGCCTCCCATATTAATAGGTAGGAGGAGTTGATTAGTAAATCGCCCGATAAATCAGCTTTGGAGGGTTAAGAGGCGGCTGTTTATTCAGCGAGAAGAGGGGGCGGGGAATAAAATTCATGGAAGGAGAAGGGCGAGGGCAATTAAAGGAATGCCTAGGAGAACGGGGCTAACGAATTGGTCGAAAAGGCTTAGTGTCATGGTCAGTTTCAAGATTCTTTGCTTGGTTTTTCAGTGCTTTGAGTGGTTGGTTCATTAGGAAATGTGTGGGCTATAACTTTTGGGGGAATAATAGATAGAAGAACAAATCAAGAGAATACGAGAATAGCAAATCAAGGGGCGGGATTTAGCTGGGGCATGTCACTAAGGGTGGGCGGGGGTCACCAATCTTTAGCTTAAAAGGCTAACGCTATGGCCCAATTTAGCTTCTTAGCGAGGCGTCTTCAAGTATTGCTAGGGATCAGGTTTCAAAGTGTTCTAGTGGGACGGCTTCAACTACGATGGGCATAAAGCTGTGGTTGGCTCCGCAGATTTCTGAGCATTGTCCATAAAAAACTCCTGGGCGAGATGTAATAAAGGCTGTTTGATTTAAGCGCCCTGGAACTGCATCTATTTTTACTCCAAGGGCAGGCACTGCTCAGGAGTGAAGGACGTCTTCAGCAGAGACTAAAACACGAACGGGGGATTCTACGGGGACGACCATTCGGTGGTCTGCTTCTAGCAGTCGAAATTGCCCAGGGATAAGGTCTTGGGTCGGGATTATGTAAGAGTCGAAGCCAAGGTCTTCGTAGTCCGTGTACTCATAGCTTCAGTATCATTGGTGCCCTATTGCTTTAACGGTCAAGTGGGGGTCGTTAATCTCGTCTATTAAATAAAGAATTCGGAGAGAGGGGAGGGCGATTAAGATAAGAATAATAGCTGGAAGAACGGTTCAAATAATTTCAATTTCTTGGGAGTCCAGAATGTATTTGTTTGTAAGTTTAGTTGTTACCATGGCAACAATAATGTATAGAACAAGGGTGCTAATTAAAAATACAATTATTAATGCGTGGTCATGAAAATGGAGAAGTTCCTCTATAACAGGTGAGGCTGCATCTTGGAGTCCTAATTGTGAGGGATGGGCCATAAAACAAGACACGCGGGGGTTTAACCCACGATTCTGCCTTGACAAGGCAGTGTAATTTCAGCTTTACTAGTGTCTTATGAAGAAAGTGGCAGAGTGGTTATGTGTTTGGCTTGAAACCAATTTATGGGGGTTCAATTCCCTCCTTTCTCGGGTTAGTGGGACTGAACTTGAACAAAAGCAGGTTCTTCGAATGTGTGGTAAGGGGGAGGGCAGCCGTGGAGCCACTCGACGTTTGTTGATGTTAGCTCTACGTGTTGGACTTCTCGTTTAGCTGCAAATGCTTCTCAAATAATAAAGAGGAACATAATAACGGCGACAAGGGAAATTAGTGAGCCAATAGAAGAGACGGTGTTTCAAAGAGTGTAGGCGTCGGGGTAGTCTGAGTATCGTCGAGGCATTCCTGCGAGACCAAGGAAGTGTTGAGGAAAGAATGTTAAGTTTACTCCTGCAAACATCACCCCAAAGTGGATTTTTGTTCAAGTGTCGTGAAGTGTATAGCCTGAGAACAGCGGGAATCAGTGTACAAAGGCGGCTACAATGGCAAAGACAGCTCCCATAGATAGGACGTAGTGGAAGTGGGCGACGACGTAGTAAGTATCGTGGAGTACAATGTCCAAAGAGGAGTTGGCGAGGACGATTCCTGTTAATCCTCCCACAGTAAATAGGAAGATAAAACCGAGAGCTCAGAGCAGAGGGGTTTCTCATTTAATGGCTCCTCCATGGAGAGTAGCTAGTCAGCTAAAAACTTTTACCCCTGTGGGGATCGCAATAATTATAGTGGCAGAGGTAAAGTAAGCTCGTGTGTCAACGTCTATCCCCACTGTAAACATGTGATGGGCTCAAACGATAAAACCGAGAAGGCCAATTGCCATTATTGCTCAAACCATTCCTATGTAACCAAAAGGCTCTTTTTTACCAGAGTAATACGCGACAATGTGGGAAATTATTCCGAACCCAGGGAGAATGAGAATATATACTTCGGGATGGCCAAAGAATCAGAACAGGTGTTGGTACAAGATTGGGTCTCCTCCTCCTGCCGGGTCAAAGAAAGTGGTATTGAGGTTTCGGTCGGTGAGAAGCATTGTAATTCCTGCAGCAAGGACTGGTAGAGAGAGTAGCAGAAGAACGGCAGTGATAAGGACGGCTCATACAAATAAGGGGGTTTGGTATTGGGAGATGGCAGGGGGCTTCATGTTAATAATGGTAGTAATAAAGTTAATTGCTCCAAGGATTGAAGAAATTCCTGCAAGATGAAGAGAAAAGATGGTTAAGTCAACGGAGGCCCCTGCGTGGGCGAGGTTCCCCGCGAGAGGGGGGTACACTGTTCACCCAGTTCCTGCCCCGGCTTCAACTCCTGAAGATGCAAGGAGGAGGAGGAAGGAGGGGGGAAGGAGTCAAAAGCTCATGTTGTTTATTCGTGGAAAGGCTATATCGGGGGCCCCAATTATCAGGGGGATTAGTCAGTTTCCAAAGCCCCCAATTATAATTGGTATTACTATAAAGAAGATTATTACAAATGCGTGAGCTGTTACGATTACATTATAAATCTGGTCATCCCCTAAAAGGGCGCCAGGTTGGCTAAGCTCTGCTCGAATTAGTAGGCTTAAAGCAGTCCCTACTATTCCAGCTCAGGCACCGAAGATTATATAAAGGGTGCCAATATCTTTATGGTTGGTTGAAAAGAGTCAACGGGTAGTTGTCACGGGTATGATGGCTGAGGGTTTAAGCGGTGGATTGTAGCCCCATGAAGAGAGGTTCAAATCCTCTTCGTACCGGCTCTGAAGTGTATAACATATTAGATTGCAAATCTGAAGAAGCAGGCTAATCCCTGCCGGGGCTTTCTCCCGCCTATTTTGTTTACCTACTAGGCGGGAGAAAGTAGATGGATGCTCGCTGGTTTGAGCGCTTAGCTGTTAACTAAGATTTTGTAGGATCGAGGCCTGCCTGTCTAGAAAGGCTTTAGCTTAATTAAAGTGTCTGTTTTGCATACAGGAGATGTGGGGTAGTGTCCTGCAAGTCTTACAGAGGCTGAGAGATTTTCACTCCCACTGAGGGCTTTGAAGGCCCTAGGTCTTATTAGCCTAAGTCTCTAGAAAGTGAGGAGTGCGAGGATGCTTGGTGCAATGGGCAGGAGGCAAATTGATATAAGGGAGGCTAAGGCGAGAGGTAGGGTTGTGTAAGTGTCAGGGGTTCGTCAGGGGGCGGTGCCTACCGTTGTGTTGGGGGATATTGTTAGGGCTGCTGCATATGAAATTCGTAAATAAAAGTATAGGCTTAGAAGGGCGCTTAGTGCGGCTATTGTGGCAGTAAGGGCAAATCCTTGTTCAGATAGTTCTAAAAGAATCATTCATTTAGGGAGGAAGCCTGTGAGAGGGGGGAGGCCTCCTAGGGAAAAGAGTAGTAGGGGAATGATTGCGGTTAGTGTTGGGGTGTTGGTTCAGGAGAGGGTCAGAGAATTAATTGTTGTGGTGTGATTATTAATAAATGCGAGGAAAACTGCAGTAGTTATAATGATGTAAGTAATAAGGGCTATGAATGTGAGGGAGGGGGAGAATTGGAGAACTAGGACTATTCAGCCTAGATGGGCGGTAGAAGAGTATGCTAAAATTTTTCGTAGTTGTGTTTGGTTAAGTCCTCCTCAGCCCCCAACCATAACTGAGATGAGGCCGAGGAAAATAAGGAGGTTAGGGCTGATGGGCTCTATTTGAAGGAGAAGGGCGAAAGGGGCTAGTTTCTGTCATGTGGATATAAGGAGCCCTGTGGTGAGATCAAGTCCTTGAAGGACTTCAGGCAGTCAGGAGTGGAGGGGGGCGAGTCCAACTTTTAAGGCGAGAGCAATAATGACAATTGTATAAGGGAGGGGGTGCGATATTTGGGAAATGTCTCATTGTCCTTCAATCCATGCATTTGTTATGGTAGCAAACATAAGGGTAGCCGCGGCTGCGGCTTGCACTAAAAAGTATTTTGTTGCCGCTTCAATGGCACGGGGGTGGTGATGTTGGGCTATGAGGGGGATAATGGCGAGGGTGTTGATTTCGAGGCCCATTCAGGCAAGGAATCAGTGTGAGCTTACAAATGTGAGGGTAGTTCCTAGGCCTAAGCTTATTAGTAGGGTGGCTAAGATGTAGGGGTTCATTAGCAAAGGAAGGATTTTAACCAACATGTTTGGGGTATGGGCCCAAAAGCTTTTTTAGCTGACTTTACTAGTAAGTGGTGTAGTGGAAGCACAGAGGGTTTTGATCTCTCCGGGTAGGGTTCGAACCCCTTCTTTCTAAGGAGTTGGGGGGACTTTAACCCCCATTTGTCACTCTATCAAAGTGGTCCTTAAAATTCAGGCACAGCTCCTTTTAGGATTGAGGGGGAAGGCCCATAAAGGAAATTGGGAGGGCAAGGTACCAAATAATTATGGCAAGGGTAATTGGTAAAAAGTTTTTTCAGACTAGATGTATTAACTGATCGTAGCGAAACCGGGGGTATGAGGCTCGGGCCCATAAAAAGCCTATGGAGATTAGGGCTGCTTTTGTTATTAGGTTAATAGAGGTTAGTTCAGGGATGGTGGGGATGTGGGAAGCTCCTAAGAATAAAAGAGCAGAGAGCGTATTTATAAGGAGAATGTTGGCGTACTCGGCCAGGAAGAAAAGAGCGAAAGGTCCCCCGGCGTATTCTACGTTGAAGCCTGAAACTAGTTCGGACTCCCCTTCTGTAAGGTCAAAGGGGGCTCGATTGGTTTCTGCTAAGGTTGAAATATACCATATTGCTGCTATGGGCCAGGCGGGGAAAATAAGTCAGATGTTTTCTTGGGCAGTGTTAAATGTTTGGAGGGTGAAGCCTCCGGTTAAAACAATAAGGGTTAATAAAATGAGGCCGAGGCTGACTTCATAGGAAATTGTTTGGGCAACGGCTCGTAGTGCTCCAATTAGGGCATATTTTGAGTTGGAGGCTCAGCCTGAGCCAAGAATGGAGTATACAGCTAGGCTGGATAGTGCCAGTAAAAAAAGGATTGTTAAGTTGAAATCTAAGACTGGGTAAGGTAGGGGAAGGGGGGCTCAAAGGATCATAGCTAGGGTAAGGGCTAGTATGGGGGTTAGAAGGAAAAGAATAGGGGAGGAGGTTGAAGGGCGTACGGGCTCTTTAATAAATAGTTTTACTCCGTCAGCAACCGGTTGAAGAAGGCCGTAAGGTCCTACAATGTTGGGCCCTTTGCGTATCTGCATATAGCCAAGGACTTTGCGTTCAATTAATGTAAAAAAGGCTACGGCTAGAAGTACGGGAACAATAAAGGCCAAGGGGTTAATAATGTGGGTAATAAGAGCAGAAATCATAATTAAGGAGAGGACTTGAACCTCTGTGGAAAGGGCTTAGGCCTTTAGCAATATCCGGGCTCTGCCACCTTAATATGCCATGCTTTTTGGCTTAGAGGTGTACCCTCTTGCTTATTTAAGTAGAGATCAGCAAGTGAGGGGGAGGCTTATTAGGAGCAGGGGCCTCATCTTTTTGGTCCTTTCGTACTGAAATAAATTACGTCATAGATAGAAACCGACCTGGATTACTCCGGTCTGAACTCAGATCACGTAGGATTTTAATCGTTGAACAAACGAACCCTTAATAGCGGCTGCACCATTAGGATATCCTGATCCAACATCGAGGTCGTAAACCCCCTTGTCGATATGGGCTCTAGAAGGGGATTGCGCTGTTATCCCTAGGGTAACTCGGTTCGTTAATCGGCCGAAGCCGGATCAGTAAGGTCAGAAATTCTGCTAGTTAGAGCGGGAGCTCTTATTTTTGGGGCCAGTGGCCCCATTCCACATGGGGGTTTTTCGTTTCCCCGCGGTCGCCCCAACCAAAGGCATACAGACTGTGTCCATAAGGTTAATCTCTTTTTTAGGAGGTTTTTACATGGGCAGTCTTTGTGCCTAAAGCTCCATAGGGTCTTCTCGTCTTATGGATAAATCCCCGCCTCTGCACGGGGGGGTCAATTTCATTAACTTAAGAAAGGAGACAGCTAAGCCCTCGTTATGCCATTCATACAGGTCCCTATTTAAGAGACAAGTGATTGCGCTACCTTTGCACGGTTAAGATACCGCGGCCGTTAAACTAGAGTCACAGGGCAGGCGGGACCTCTTATACTTAAATAACAAGAGGCGATGTTTTTGGTAAACAGGCGAGGCTTGTGTTTGCCGAGTTCCTTCTTTCTTTTTTAGTTTTTCCTGTTAGCACGCCAGTGTGGGGTTAAAGGTTTGGGTTGAGTGTTTTTCTTGTCTTTTATAGCATTTTCAGTTCCCTCTTTGGTTGGGTCCTTTAATGTTCGGTGTTAGTTCGTTCCGATTTACACATGTGCTTGGAGAAAGTCTTTCTTTCTTATTACTCATATTAGCATAATCTCTTCTATGGGGGCATAGGAGGGCTTGCTGTTGGTAGGGGAGTCAGAGATTTTATCAGTATTGGTGGGGAGTTTAATGTTGAGCTTTAACGCTTTCTGCTAGGGTGGCTGCTTTTAGGCCCACCTAAACATAGGTCCCTTGGTTATTATGATCTTTATCCTCCTGGGGAAGTTGTGTCTTTAAATAAAGGAGCTGTACCTCCTTTAACTAACTCCTAAACATTCTCTTTATCAGGTGGAGTGTTCTGGAAAAGATTTGAGAAGTGTGAAGGGCTAAACTTCTATCCATTTTGCAAGCAACCAGCTATAACTAAGTTCGGTAGGTCTGTCACCTCTACTCAGAGCTCTTCCCACTCTTTTGCCACAGAGACGGGTGTGCCCTAATGATAGGCTGGCTCGGAGTAGCTCACTTAGTTTCGGGGGACTGAACTAAAATTCTTTTTGCTCAGGAAGTACTAGCTAAATCATGATGCAAAAGGTACGAGGGCTAGGCTCTGCTTTTTTTCACTTTACTGGGTTGTTTCATTTCTTTTTCAGCATTCCCTTGCGGTACTTTTTCTATAGCTCAGAGGTCTTTTTCTGTCTCCCATACTAAAGAGGAAAAATGGTTTGTTTATTTGGGTGAGTGTATTAGGGTTTATAGATGTTTAATTGTTGGTTTTGGTTGTTTTGGCTAGCTGTTGGGTCTCAGGGCAACCCGATTTGCACGGGGGACTTCTCAGTGTAAGGGAGATGCTTTTCTATCTTAGCTATGCTCTGATTTGTCCAAGTGCACTTTCCAGTACACTTACCATGTTACGACTTGCCTCCCCTTTGTAGTTTAAGGGTTTTATTTAGATTAAAAATGAGATTCGGGGAGAGTGACGGGCGGTGTGTGCGCGCTTCAGGGCCAGTTTCAGAAGGACACTCTATTTCCTTCTTACTACTAAATCCTCCTTCAGATACATTTTTCAGCTTATCATTCGTTATTTTCTAAGATAGAAAATGTAGCCCATTTCTTTCCTTTTCGTACGCTACACCTCGACCTGACGTTTTGGGCTATGCCAATTATGTTTATTAGTCGACCTTCACAGGATAAGCTGACGACGGTGGTATATAGGCGGGTTAAACAAGAAAAGGTGAGGTTTAACGGGGGTTATCGGTTCTAGAACAGGCTCCTCTAGGTGGATCTAAAGCACCGCCAAGTCCTTTGGGTTTTAAGCTTATGCTCGTAGTCCCCGGGCGGATAGAAAAGTATTTAACTATCAATGTTTAGGGCTAGGCATAGTGGGGTATCTAATCCCAGTTTGTGCCTTAGCTTTCGTGGGTTCAGAAGTTGTAAAGTCACTTTCGTTGTTGTGCTTCTAGTTTTCGGTTGCGTATGACAGCCTTGAAAACATTCGACTTTAATTTGAAGGGGCTCCTAACCACGCTTTACGCCGATGTCTATCAGCTTGGGCCTCTCGTATAACCGCGGTGGCTGGCACGAGTTTTACCGGCCCTCTTAACCTTGGCTAAGTCAAGCTTTCACTTATGGCTTAATGTTTATCACTGCTGAGGTCCCTTGGGGGTGTGGCTAAGCAAGGCGTCTTGGGCTAAACAGGGGTTGTGCCTGATGCCAGCTCCTTGTTTCCTGCTGGAAACTGTGGGGCATTCTCACAGGGGTGCGGATACTTGCATGTGTAAATTAGGTTAAAGGTGATAGAAAAGTCAGGACCAAGCCTTTGTGCTTTCGGAGCTTTCTAGGGCTCATCTTAACATCTTCAGTGTTATGCTTTATTTAAGCTACGATAGC